TCGAATCGATAGCAATAAGCCCTGTTTGAAGGGGTTCATACACAGAACGTCTGGAAATTATACCCGGAGCAGGAGATTCAATTAAGCGAGATTCCGAAGCGACAATTTCGCCTCTCCCATCAATAGGTTTAGCGAGAGCATTTATAACACGACCCAAGTAAGCCTCGCTCACGGGTATCTGAGCAATTCTTCCTGTTGCTTTTACAAAACTTCCCTCTTGTATCATCAACCCATCGCCCATTAATACAATTCCAACATTTTTGGATTCCAAATTCAGAGCAATACCTCTAGTCCCTTCTGCAAATTCGACTAATTCACCTGACATTATTTCACCAAGACCTATAATACGAGCAATCCCATCCCCCACTTGAACTACGCGACCAATATTCTCAATTCCTACTTTCCTATTATATTGTTCAATACGTTCTCGGAGAATTTTATTAATTTCGTCGACTCGAAGGGTTGCCATTAGTGTTTCTTGAATCTTTTTTTTTTTTCGGAAGCAAGGGGAAAAATAATGCCTAAATTCTAAACGAAAGTAGAAGTTCAAGGCCTAATAAATTTTAATTATCTCTTCCACTCTATGGCCCCTAGAATGCCAATATTAGCACGAATCGTACGGAAATGTAACTCGGTATTCAAACAACTATTTAGAGTTCCTAGAGCTCCTTGTACGGCTTGTTGGAAAACCCGTTGTCGGACCTGATTCATCGCTCTTTGTTTTTCAAAATAAAGGGTTTCATTTTTAGACTTTTCTAATTGTTCCAAACTCATAGAAGTAGCATTAATCAAATTTGCTTTTTCTCGTTCTATCTCAGAGTATCCATTCATCCGATACTCATCTGCTTCTAGTTCGACTTTCTGTAATCGAAGCCGAGCTTTTTCGAGTTGTTCAAGGGTCCCTCTACGCAATTCTTCCGAATTTCGAATAGTACTTAAGATCCTCTGTTTTCGATTATCTAATAAATCTTTTAATGAAAGTAGATTATCTTGCTATTAAGTTTACAACTTTTATGATCTCTTCCCGAACCAAACATGAATCTTTCGATTCATTTGGCTCTCACGCTCCTTTTTTTCTTTTTTACTATGGATTATGGTTATTTCCATATCTTTTTTTTTGTAATGAGAGCCTATCCTCTATCCTCCTTTCTCTTTGTATTTCAATATACCGAAACGTATATAAGACTAGATAAATATTAAGAGGACTCTTCCGACTAGATAAAAATCTATCATGGTCAGCAAAGTTGTTTTTTTATTTGTATTTGCTCTGTTAGTTAACAATTTCATTAAGAAAAATGAAGTAAATAAATGGAAAATAAAAATTGCTAGAATTCTTTTTCTTTCCTTAAATCCAAAAAATTTCTATTTTTTTATACACAGGTCGTCGATTCGGCATTGGAAAAAGGGCAGGGTGCCCTTCTAGTAAATAGTTCAAACCATTTTATCGATATGAGTGTTCTATATCAGATAAATTCTACACTAGCTATTTCCCGTTTAAAGCATTTGGATACTAATAAAGCATTTCGATACTAATATAGTTGTAGAAAGAGTACCCGTTTTTGCCTGGACTTCAAGCAGTTTAGCTTTAACCGTGTTAATGGTCTCACATTATTGGTCTATAGAGAATCAAAGTAAATTTCCCAATGAGTTCCGAAATGCTATGGTTCTTCCATATGATTTCTGAAATTATTCAGAAGTAATTCGTGGAGATCGTGCACTTTTCTTATTTATCCCCTCCCCAAAAAATATTAAAAAATATGCTAAGTGCAGCCGGATAGATCCAATCTATTCTTGAAATAGACAACTCGCACACACTCCCTTTCCAAAAAAAATCAATACGCCAACCACTACAGTTAGATTTATTAGATTTGTTGCTAAAATATCGGTATTAAGCCCGAAACTCCCAGCGAATGGCCAGTGAGCTAAAAAAACAAAAGAATGGGTTACATTTTTCATACGCTCTCCTCTTATAGATAGGACGAACAAAGAAGAAAGTTTTTCGATCACTTACTTCGCTCGCCCTTTTTTTATCGGTTTTTTTAATGCACTTTTTTTAATGCAAATAGATTCAATCTAATAATTTCTTTTAGATTAAGTCTTAGGTCTCGTTTGACCTGTGAAAGATCTTCTTTTGAAAGATCTCTTTTGTTAAAATGTTCCAAAAATTCCTAAAATAAAAGGAAAAAGACTTTCCACTATCCTAAACTAAGAAGGGAAGGAAGAGGGCGAGCATATCTTCTACCTAAATTGATCATGCTCAAATCAACCCCCCCCGGGGTATTCTCTGTCCCGATAAATAAAAAATTCCTGGAATAATATAATAAAAAAAAGTATTGATATACTTGGAATTACAGAAGCAAATACCAATTTACTAAAAAAGAAAAAAGTATCTAATCTAAAGGACTTATTTTCTTTTTTAGGATTAAACAAAAGGGTTCGCAAATAAAAGCGCTAGTGCCACAACCAGTCCATAAATTGTTAAAGCTTCCATAAAAGCTAGACTAAGCAATAAAGTACCTCGGATTTTCCCTTCTGCTTCTGGCTGTCTCGCAATACCCTCTACAGCTTGTCCTGCAGCAGTACCTTGACCAACTCCGGGCCCAATAGAAGCAAGCCCTACAGCCAATCCAGCAGCAATAACGGAAGCAGCAGCAATTAGTGGATTCATGGTGAGTTCCTCGTGTCAAAAAAAAAGAAATGGTTAAGGATACAATCAACCAAGAAATTATTACTTTTAACTTCTAAGCTCTATTAGGTAAAAGTAACTAAAAAGTACAAATTGAAATGATAATCTAAATCGTCCGAACTACTTCGAGATCTCGTTTTTAGTTTCTAATCATTATTTCATTATTCGATTTCTCTTTCTTTCCAACCAACCACCCTTTCATTCCATCTTTTTTTACTCTTCGATATCCTTGAGTTCCTTTTTTCTCCCTTCATCTAATCCATAATAAAAGACGAAATACAGGAAGAACCCCTATTGAAATCGAACTAATCCAAATCAAATCCAATAGGAATCAAATCAAGATATACAATTGATAACAATATGCTGCATAGAACTGGATATGGAATCCAATTCTTTCTATATATCGGATTAGATAATGAATCTAATCTAACTTAGAAATAAAGAAAATCCTATATACATTTGTTTCTTCTATTTTGTTTGCATATTTTCTTATTTTCGATGGAATCCAATTCCAAAATCTTCCTTAGAAAACCTCACAAAAGATGACTATCTTATAGACATTAAGAATATAGATCTAACCGATTTTGCATCCTCCCCTGAAAGCATATATAATTTAAAAATTCCGTAATATAGTCTATTCTCTCTCCTACAACTCTAGGTTATATATTCATACGCATTTTGAACTAGTTAGTTTTCTAACCAGGAGGATTATCTGCAACCATGCATGAATCGGACTAAGCAAAAAAAAAGACTATTTCGAAAATTAGTCAATTCAATGATGACCTTCCATGGATTCACCTATATAGGCTGCGGCTAACGTTGCAAAAATAAGAGCTTGAATACCGCTTGTAAATAATCCAAGAAACATGACCGGTATAGGGACTACTAAAGGGACTAAAGAAACAAGAACAACAACGACTAATTCATCCGCCAATATATTTCCGAAAAGTCGAAAACTAAGCGATAATGGTTTTGTGAAATCTTCTAGTATGTTAATTGGTAAAAGGATTGGGGTTGGTTTAATATATTTCTCGAAATAACTCAATCCTTTTTTGCTAAGACCCGCATAAAAATATGCCGCTGATGTGAGTAAAGCTAAAGCAACAGTAGTATTTATATCATTCGTGGGCGCTGCTAATTCCCCGTGGGGTAACTCTATAATTTTCCAAGGTAAAAGAGCACCCGACCAATTCGAAACAAAAATAAAAAGGAACATAGTTCCAATAAAGGGAACCCAGGGACCATATTCTTCTCCAATCTGAGTTTTGCTCAAATCTCGAATAAACTCAAGGACATATTCGAAGAAATTCTGACCGTCGGTTGGGATGGTTTGTGGATTCCGAATAGCTATGATAACTGAACCCAGCAAGATAGTAATTACGACCCAAGAAGTGATGAGTACTTGGGCATGAATTTGGAAACCTCCTATTTGCCAATAGAAGTGTTGGCCTACTTCTACGCCTGATATATCATACAACCCCTTGAGTGTTTTAATGGAACATGGTGTAATATTCATATTGTCCTCTGATAAAAATTGAACTTCAAAAAAGGAATTCTTTTGATTCAACCATCTCTTTCTCAACTCAGCAACTTGAAGTATTAATCTTATATTTAGGATACCAAGAAATCACATCAAATGATAATATATATCAATACCCTCTAATATATATCAATATTCCCCTTCTTTTATCTATGCAAAAAAAATAGTAACTGATCCCATAAATCTACGTAGTTGCTTAAGAATTCACTATTATTCTTAATCTTAATCAATGATTTCTTATATAGAGAGAACGGCCCTCACAAATTGCAAATACTAATTTGTTAAGAATCAATCGAATTGAAGTCATAGTGTCATCGTTGGCAGGAATCGATATATTCGCGAGATCTGGGTCACAATTTGTATCGACTAAAGAAATAGTAGGAATCCCCAAAATGGCGCATTCCCGAAGAGCTATATACTCTTTTTGCTGATCAAGGACGATCACAATGTCAGGCAACCTCGTCATATATTTAATCCCGCCGAGATATCTTTGCAAGGTAGATAATTTTCTCTTTAAGATTGCCACATCTCTTTTTGGGAGATGGTGGAATTTTCCCATCTTTTCTTCCGCTCTTAAGTCTCTAAATTGAGAAAGTCTAGTTTTGGTAATCGACCAATTCGTTAACATACCGCTGAACCACTTTTTATTAACATAATGACAACGAGACCTTATTGCAGCTGATGCTACTAAATCCGCTGCTCTTTTTTTGGTACCAACAATTAAGAAGCTTTTTCCCTGACTTGCTGCATCAAAAACTAAATCACAAGCTTCTGATAAAAAACGAGCCGTTCTAGCGAGATTTGTAATATGAGTACCTTTACGCTTTGCCGAGATGTAAGGGGCCATTTTAGGATTCCATTTCTTAATACCATGACCAAAATGAACTCCTGCTTCTATCATCTCTTTCAAATGGATGTTCCAATATCTTCTTGTCATTTTTTCCACACTTCCCTTTTTTTCTTTTTTTCGTCTTACCATTACAGAATTGATTTCTTTTTGAAAATTAAGAAAGAGCCGAAATATCTTGAAATAAATAATAATTGTTCCGATGGAACCTTCTACTCAGAATTGGCCATTGATACATGATATAAACACAGCCTTAATAAATTAACTGACTTCTTTTATTTAGGAAAATACGAAAATACAAAATTGAAAATTGGATCTGTTAGCATTCTAAGGTCAAAAGTCTAGTTTCAATTAAAGTAAAAAAATTTGCTTTATATGCTTTATATATCCTTAAATGGTATAAATGGGAGTAAATGGGGGTTCTGATGTCTCATAGAAATTGTTTGTTACGTCAGAATCAGAAGAAATTAATTCTGTATGGAGAAACAAAATATCTCTCATTTCCGACGTGAATAGATTTTTTTTTTGAATTTCGAAATAAAGGTTCTTGTCTTGTGGGACACGCTGCACAAATTTTTGGAATCCGGTACCAACAGGTATAATTCCCCCCAAAACTACGTTTTCTTTCAGGCCTTTCAACCAATCAATACGACCTCGTAGGGCAGCTTTTGCTAAAACTCGAGCAGTTTCTTGAAAACTTGCTTCAGATATGAAACTTTGGGTATTCAGGGAAGCCCTTGTTATTCCCAATAAGATTGCCCGATAATAGATTGATTCATCCAAAGCTCGCGCTGCTCTTTCTGCTCGCAATAGTCCTATTAATTCCCCAGGTAAAAAAACATTAGACATTCCATCTTCGGAAACCCGTACTTTTGATGTTACTTGGCGTATAATAATCTCTATATGTCTATTATGGATCTGTACCCCTTGGGATCGATAAACCTTTTGGATCTTATTAACCAAAGAGATACGACTTTGGGCGATGGTTAGCTCAGCTCCAATCAAGAATCCCCAGGGAACCCCAAGAATTCTTGGTATACGCTCATTCCAATCCTCAATTCTCCTTTCGAGATTCGGCGATAGTGAATCAATTGAACGCGCTTCGAATATTTGTTCTACTTTTGGAAGACCTTGCGTTATATCACTAGATCTCGATTTTTCATATATAAAGGTAACTAATCTATCTCCTTTGTAAAGGATTTTTCCATAATGACCATGAACAGTAGCTCCTATAGTGGCCAAATAAGGCTTGGCTGCTCTTATAACAAAGGAGTCCATATTAACAAGGAAAATTTGACCAGATTTTTTTATGTGCGATTTAAATAGACATACATTTTCGCAAATAAATTGTCCAAGGTGAATTATTGCCAATGTCTCCTTCCACGAGTCATGATGGAGAAAGTGCCAATTCAAATGGAATGGATCCAACATGGTGTTACTGTCGAAATTTGACATCCTTTTATTTTCATCTATTAAAGAGTATTTAAGCCTTTTAAGTACTTGGAAGGTTTGTTTCAAATTGTCATTGTCAAGGAACACGTATTTTTCTAACAAGATCCGATTATGTGTTAATAAATAGTAAGATGAAGAAAAATTCGATATACTAGGTACAATAGCGCCTAAGAGCCCAAAAATATCTCGAATAAGAATTCTAGGATTCGATTCTTTTACCGCATTGGGATATTTCGAATTCTTGAATAAACCAATTCGAGAACAGTTGGATGCCGACAAAATCATCAAAGATGGGTATTCTTTATTTCGATTCAACAAGGTGCCAATAGCTTCTTGATGTTGGCTAAGTGATTGAATCTTTGCCTTGGTATTGTTGCGATCTAACCTATTATTGGGAATCGGTCCTGCGCTTGTCCTATCATACCTTCTTCTTGTATATGAAATAGTGGACTTCACTAACTCAATTCTTAGGAAATCGCGAATCAGATCATTTGTTCTTAACTCAACAAGGGAAGCACAAGCCCCCTCTTTTTCTTCTTGTTCCCAATTCACTACCAAGCAAGTTCGAACGAATTGACTATTCGTGTGATAAATTCTTTGAGTTAACTTGCTATTTTCATGAGAAATAAAATTGACAAGTCGAAGTTGGAGATTATCCTCTTCTTGCAGGAGATCTTGCGGGAAAAGTCTTGTTAGATTTGTCCCTTCGTCCATTTCATATGCGACTGCAGGTCGAACTGAAACAAAATACTTTTCCTTGCTTTTGATAATTTTTTTCCGTTGAACATAAACCCAATTTTTTATTTTTTTTGAGTCCTTATAATCTTTTTTTTCTCTTTCTGGTGGTATCAAACTGGCGCCTAATATCTTATCCGCCTCTTCAGGAAAATAAATATCTCCGGAAAAGATTTTTAATTCCGTATGGCTTTTTTTTCTCTTAACTCGGACCAATCCACCTAATCGACTTCTTGCATTTTTTGTGAGTTGTGTATCCACTCCAATAATACTATTGTCAAGTACCTTTAGGGATGAGGATCTCGGCAAGATATGCAGTTCTTGAAGAATGAAAAAAAACCGATCTACTTCTTTTTGGTATTTTAGACTAAATTCTTTTGTTCCTCGATGCTCAATAAAACCCTCTTTTTTTAAGATAGAATCTTCCTCTGGGCTCCCATATTCGTCCTCTGAGTCTTCCTCTGAGTCTTCTTCGAAAGCCCGATATTCGTTCTCTGAGCCATCTTCACGGCTCCCGTATTCTTCTTCCTCTAGAGTTCCATATTCGTCCTCTCGAGTTTTATATTCGTTCTCCGGGTTCCCGTATTCTTCTTCTGAGTCTTTCTCTAGAGTCCTATATTTGGCCTCTAGGATCCCGTATTCATCTTCTAGGGTTTCATATTCGTCTTCTAGAGTCCTATATTCGTTTTCTAGGGTTTCATATTCGTCTTCTAGAGTCCTATATTCGTTCTCTGGGCTCTCATATTCTTCCTCTGAGTCTTCCTCTAGAGTCCTATACTCTTCCTCTCGGGTCCGGTATTCTTCCTCTAGGGTCCTATATCGAAATTTAACAATTCCTGAACCCCTTTTATCTTTTCTGTATCCTGGATCGTCAAAATAAGAAAAAATAGTATTTCTACGTAAAACACCCATAAAGGGTATTTCAATCGAAATCCCCAAACAGGATATTAGCTCTTTTTCTTGTTCGTGATGATATTGTAATGGAATGACGAACCTATTTCTTCGCTTTTTCGCCAACAAATCCGAATTATCTTGAGGAATAGAAGGATAGACAAAATTCCAATGATTGTTGGACATGATTCGATCTGGCGTTAAATAATCAAGAATTTCCTTATCTTTTTTACCAAAAGTATCCAACAGTCTATGGCTTACTTGATCATTAGCCATTGATAGGTCAAAGATATATCTTCCGTCAAGAGAAAAATAATAAGTATTCATTTGATCTTGATCCTTGTGCAGCGAAAAGGATGCTATACCGGATCTGCACATACTTACTGACAATATCCATAAATGGCTTGTTTTTGGTAATCGACGAAGATTACCATATTGATATTCGGGCGCATGGTAAACATCAGTACTCCAGTGCATTTCCCCGTCTGATTCGGAATAAATATGCTTTTGTACCTTTTCTTTAAAATGCAAAGTGGATGTTCCGGCACGAATCTCCGCTATTATTTGTTCGGATTCTACGTATTGATCATTTTGCACTAGAATCAGGCTTTTTAACGGAATATTCACACTATGTAGAATATCCTGACTCTGAATAGTTACACGCAAGTCTATATAGCATAGAAAAGCAGGCTGCCCATGACGGGTACGTGTGGGGTGAACCAAATCCTCATTGAATTGGATTTTTCCATTCGAGGGGGATCGTACAAGGTCGGCAGTACCCCCTGTGAATACTCCACCAGTATGAAAAGTTCTTAATGTTAGTTGAGTCCCAGGCTCCCCAATTGATTGACCCGCAATAATACCTACAGCTTCTCCCAATTCGACCAGATCGCCATGAGTGGGACTCCGCCCATAACATAATTGACAGATCCAAGATGTGCTCCGGCAAGTAAAAGGGGTTCTAATATATATCGGTTGTGCCCAAAACGGTTGTGCTCGAAAGCCTGTTATGAATCGATTGACTAATCCAATTCCAATATCTTGATTTCGAGCAGCAATGCATCGTGAACCGATATACATATCGTCTGCTAATACACGACCAATTAGTGTTTGGGCAAAAAGTTTTTCTGTCATCCCATTTTGAGGACTCACAGAACTACCTCGGATAGTACCACAATCTCTTCTACGCACAATAATATGTTGAACTACTTCAACAAGTCTGCGTGTAAGATATCCAGCATCGGCTGTTCGTACAGCCGTATCTACAACTCCTTTGCGGGCTCCGTAGCAGGAAATTATATATTCTGTCAAAGAAAGTCCCTCGCGTAAATTGCTTTGAATAGGTAAATCAATCATTTGTCCTTGAGGATCCGCCATTAACCCTCTCATCCCTACTAATTGGTGTACCTGAGATGCATTTCCTCTGGCTCCTGAAAAAGACATTAGATAGACTGGATTAGAAGGATCTGTTATCCGAAAATTCGAATTCATTTCTTGTTTCAAATATTCACTTGTAGCATACCATACTTCAACGGATTGGCGTAATTTTTCTACTGCGTGTACAGCCCCATAATAATAGTGTTTCTCCAAAAGAAAACTCTGTTGTTCTGCATCTTGGACTAACCATTCTTTAGAGGGTATTGTTAAAAGATCCTCGATTCCTAAAGAAATCGATGTAGTAGTAGCTTGATGGAAGCCCAGAGCTTTTATTTGATCCAGTATATGGGATGTATATCCCATTCCGAAATGATCTATTAATCTGCTAATAAGTCGTTTCATAGCAGTTCCGTCTATCTCTTTATTATGAAAGACCAGGTTGGCCCGTTCCGCCATACATAAGTACCCCCTTTTTTGACTGAGTAGGATTCGACAATTGCTGAGTAGGATTCGACAATAGGCCTGAGTCAGTGATTCGAAAACTTAATTTACCCTCTTTCCTCAATCTCAATCTGAATTTGCGTGGCAAAAAAGATGGTACTAGCGAAATCGGAATGCCCCCCGAAAGGGGCATCGCCGAATCTAACTTCCTTGTTTAGATTTAGATAGTGTATGAATAGGCCCGACTAAATCCTTGTAAGGCTTCCTCTATTTCTCGATAAAAAGAAATATGACCAAGAGTGGTTCGAATGTATATAGAACGAGTTTCTTTTTTTCTATTTCCGACTATTAGATAGTGGGCATAAATCTCATGATAAGTCCCAAAAGATTCATATTGAACTTCAATCGGAACTTCTCTTGATCCAATGACGCGTTGATCTAGTTTCCATCGGAGCCACAAGGGACTGTTTAAACCAATTCGTTTCTGTCTATAAGCTCCCAGTGCATCATAGGAACTAGAAAAAAGGGGTTCTTTATCTTTCGTATAATTATTATTATTGTAATTTACTTTTTTATTTGGATAGTTTCCGCAACTATTATATCTATTTGCACAAATACCTCGACGATTTCCAATCGTTAATACATAAAGTCCGATAAGCATGTCTTGGGTTGGCACGCAAATAGGATCTCCAATAGCGGGAGACAGGAGATTCATATGAGAAAACATAAGTAAACGGGCTTCTGCTTGAGCTTCCAAGGATAAAGGTAGATGAACAGCCATTTGATCCCCATCAAAGTCCGCATTGAAACCCTTACATACTAATGGATGTAAACAAATAGTACGCCCCTCTACTAAAGTGGGTTGGAAGGCCTGTATGCCTAATCTATGCAGGGTAGGTGCTCTGTTCAACAGTACAGGATGCCCCCGCATAACTTCTTGAAGTATTTCCCATACAATGGGTTCCTTTTCCCAAATTTTCCTTTTAGCAATCCTGACATTAGAAGTAGCACGTTTCGTGATTAAATCGCGAATTACAAATAGCTGAAAAAGCTTTATTGCTATCTCTAGAGGTAATCCACATTGATGTAGTGAAAGCGAAGGACCCACAACAATGACAGAACGCCCCGAGTAATCGACCCGTTTCCCAAGCAGAGTCTCGCGAAACCTTCCCTCTTTACCCTCAATTACATCTGAAAGGGACTTGTATACTTTATTGTGACCATCCCTCGTTGGTTGCCCACGAGACCCACTATCAAGAAGTGTATCCACGGCTTCTTGTACCAATTTTTCCTGGCACATTACTAAATCTGCTGGCGCTAATTCACTTCTTTTTAATAGATAGGCAAGGTTGTTGTTCCGACGGATAACTCTCTTATAAAGTTCATTAATATCCGAAGTCACTACTTTATCCCCAGACCTATAAACAATGGGTCTCAATTCGGGAGGAAGGACCGGTAATAAGCACAAAACCATCCATTCGGGTTCTACATTTGTTTGAATAAAATGTTTCGCCAATTGCATTCGTCTAATTAAAAAAACTTTTCTTATTCGTCTTTTTCTATCTTCCCATTCATCTCCACTATACCCCTCGTCTTCTAATTCCTTCCATTCAACTAAGGAATTCTCTATAATAATTCGCAAATCCAAATCTGCTAATTGTTCTCTAATAGCACCTGCTCCTGTCTCAATTTCCCGATTTCGAAATGTTGCAAAGCCTGGGGTAGAAAAAAAGGGAGAAATGCTGTGGTTACAGGATGAAATTTCATCTTCGAATAAACCTCGTAATCGTAAGAAAGTAGGTTTTTTAGCGCTGGGCCTAGCAAAAGAGAAATCGCCGTATACAAGGCCTTCCAATTTCTTAAGAGGTTTATCTAAAAGATTCGCGATATAACTAGGAAGACCTTTCAAATACCACACATGAGTCACTGGACATGCCAGTTTGATGTATCCCATTTGATATCTTCGTATCCGAGAATCAACAAATTCTACCCCGCATTTTTGACAAAATCTTTCGTCTTCGTTTTCAGCTACGCTCGCTTGAGAATTTCCACAAGCACAAATTCCGCTTTTTATGGGTCCAAAGATTCTTTCGCAAAACAACCCATCTTTTTCTGGTTTATCAGTTTTATAATGAAAAGTGGAAGGTCTTGTGACTTCGCCAACGACTTCCCCATTAGGTAGGATTTTGTTAGCCCAAGCCTTTATTTGTTGAGGGGAAACGAGCCCAATTTGAAGTAGTTTATGTTTATATTGGTCAATCATAAAATAGAAATAAGAAAAGAATTTATATTTATTCTGATCAAACATCCTCCCTATTAACCTGAAAGTTCTTCTCAGATACAAGGAAATGGTTCATTTCTAGAGCCAAAGATCGTAGTTCTCGAACGAGCACTCGAAAAGATTCTGGAGGATCTTCGTGATTAGGCACTCTTTTTCCCCAGATTGTAGCATTAAGTATTTCTTGGCGAGCTATAAGATGATCAGATTTATAAGTAAGTATCTCTTGTAAAATATGAGCAACACCAAATCCTTCTAAAGCCCAAACTTCCATTTCTCCTACTCGTTGTCCCCCTTGTTTGGCTCTTCCTCTAACGGGTTGTTGGGTAACAAGTGAGTAGGGCCCAGTAGAACGTCCATGGATTTTCTCATCAACTTGATGAATTAATTTTAAAATATAGGACTTTCCTATTAGAACAGGTTGTTCGAAGGGATCTCCTGTTCTTCCATCAAATATTCTGCTTTTTCCCGGGTACTCGGGTTCAAATACCCATGGATTTTTTGTTTGTTTACTAGCTTCATATAATTCCGAAAACACAAGTTTTCTTGAAGCCTCTTGCTCGTATCTTTCATCAAAGGGTGCTATTCTATAATGTTTCTTTAGCAGATCCCCTGCTAATCCGAGCGAGCTTTCAAATATTTGTCCCACATTCATTCGTGAGGGTACTCCTAGGGGATTGAAGACCATATCAACAGGTGTTCCATCTTGCAAATAGGGCATATCTTGCCTAGGCAAAATTTTGGAAATGATCCCCTTATTCCCGTGTCTTCCTGCTACTTTATCCCCAACTTTGATTTCACGTTTCTGTAAAATATATACACGAACCATTATATCGAGGGGGTCCCTCTGGATCCATTTCACATCGATAACGCGCCCTCTTCCACCTATAGGCAGTTTGAGAGAAGTTTCTTTTGAAGTGGATACCTCAAGACCAAAAATGGCCCGTAATAATCCAGCTTCCGCGATATACGAGGATTCGCTCGCTATCTGAGGCGTTAATTTACCTACTAAAATATCACCTGTTTCTACCCAGGATCCCAACCTCACAACTCCATTTCTGTCCAAATTGCGGAGTAAATGTTCTTCTAGATGTGGTATTTCTTTAGTGATTTTTTCAGCGGAGCCTTGGCTTGTCGTATCCGTCTGAATTTCATATTTTCGGATGTGAAAAGAAGTATAAATATCCTCATATACCAAACGTTCGCTAATTAGTACCGCGTCTTCAAAATTGTAACCCTCCCACGGCATATAAGCTACTAAAACGTTTTTTCCTAAAGCGAGTTCTCCACCAACTGTAGCCGCTCCCTCCGCTAAAATTTGCCCTTTTTTAATGGATTTACCCCGCGGAACCCGAGGTTTTTGGTGCATACAAGTATTTTTGTTAGAGCGCCGATGGGCAACTAAAGGAATACTTATAGTCTTCCCACTACTTGATAAAAGTATCTTGTGACTATCACTAGAAATGATCTTTCCCTCGCGTTCGGCTATAATGGAAACCCTCGAATCTAGAGCTGTTTGGCGTTCCAATCCAGTTCCAACAATGCACTTCTCTGATCGAGAAAGTGGAACTGCTTGGCGCTGCATATTCGAACTCATTAAAGCCCGATTCGCATCATTATGCTCAATAAAAGGAATGAGAGAACCTCCAATAGAAAAATATTGGAAAGGAAAAATACTTCTAACATGAATCTGTTCCCATGCAATAGTCAGGAATTCTTGACGGTATCTAGCTGGAACAACTTGTTCTTCCTGAATACCCTGATTCAAGGACAAAGAATTTCCTGCTGCTATCATATAATATTCATCTCTATTTGGTGATAAATAAACCACCTGTCTCTCATTTTCTTCTTTTGCTGTCTCAGATATTTCATAAAATGGACTCTCTATAGATCCCCACCAGTGATCAATTCTCGCATGAATAGCCAAGGACCCTGCAAGTCCAACATTGATTCCTTCGGATGTGTCAATTGGACAAATACGCCCATAGTGACTCGGATGAATATCTCGGCTCCGAAAACTTGCAGTTCTCCCCGTCAATCCTCCAGGACCCAAACAACTCACTTTTCGCCCATGAACCGTTTGTGTCAATGGATTGGTTTGGTCAAAAACTTGAGATAAGGGGTATGTGCCAAAAAAGGTCTCATAAGTAGTTATTAATAAAATTGAAGTTGAAGTTGGAGTTACCAAAGTTTGTGGAGTCGGTTTCGATTGACGTATGAATACTCTACGAATAGTTTTTTGAACCGCATGTTGTAAACGGCCAAGAGCCAGTCCAAATTGATCTTGTAACAGATCCGCAACCGACCGAATACGTTTATTTTTCAAGTGATTCATATCGTCATCGTCAAGTATACCTGTTCCAAATTTCATTCCAATCAAATGATCCGTAGCGGCCAATACATCTCGTGGTAACAAGAATGTATTGTTCTGAGGTATATTAAGATTCAGTCTCCGATTCATATTTCGTCGACCAACTCTTCCCAATTCACATTTTTGTTGAAAAAATTTCTTTTGTAATTCCTCACATAAGGACTCCGAAAATACCAGGTCCCCACCTACACAAGCAAATTGTTGATAAAACTCCAAAATAGCTTTTTCTTTTGACTCAATCCTCTTTTTCTCCTTAGCATTCGGGAAAGACAAGAAAATTTCGGGGTAGGAAACATTATCTAAAATTTCTCTTAGATTCGAACCCATAGCTGATGATAGAACTAAAATAGATATCTTTTGTTTTCTACTCACTCGAGCCCATATCCTTTCTTTTTTATCAATTGCTAACTCCGATCTTCCTCCCCAATCTGATATTATAGTCCCGGTGTATATAGAAACTCCCTTGTGGTCTAATTCGGAGCGGTAGTAAATACCAGGACTTAGCAATATTTGATTGATCACAATTCGGTATATTCCATTTATTATAAAGGTTCCTAAGGAATTCATTATAGGAATGTTTCCAATAGAAATGCTTTGCTTTTGCACATCGAAACCAAAAATGAATCTCGCAGATACATATAATTCAGAAGAATAAGTGAGTGATTCATACACAGCATCCCTTTCTTTTATCGAGGGTTCTAGCAATTGATACCCTTTCGAAAATAATTGAAATGCAATTTCGTGATCTGGATCTTTAATTGTTGGAAACTTCTCAAGTTCTTCTGCCAAGCCTTGATTAATGAACCTACAAAATCCCTCGAATTGGATCTGACTAAATCCGGGTATTGTGGACATTCCCTTATTTCCATTCCGGAGCATCTTAATCTTAAGTTTCCTATTTATCGAAGAAAAATTCCATTATCAGCTCAATCTTTATCAATCCTTACGGATCAATCTAGCAATCATGGAATCTATATTCTGTTTACTGAATCACATGAAATTCTAGGGAACTCCACATACGTATTTCATATATGTATTTCATACATATCAATAAAGAGAATTTTGACGAAAGTTCTACTTTCGTAGGGGTAGGAATTGAATTAAAATGAATTGATAAAAAAGTCCTAGAAAAAATTCTGCCACTTAAACTTTATGATATTCTAATCAGATTGGATAGCAAAGATTTATCGTTTTATCTCCTTTCTATGAAAGAAATAAAGCCATAATAATTTATAAGCACTAGAAAGTTTGACTTTAGTTCGATTTACAATTTAGAATAGTACGCTTAGTTTTATTTTCAAAAAGAATTTGAAAGTTCTTTTTTGTTTCGTAGTAATAGAATTGCTGAAAAATAAAGTAGTTCGTTGTAGAATCCTAAAATAAAGTACTTACTTTTTTTAAGTATTTGCTAATCTAGTTATCCACCTATTCACATACCCTTTCTTTTATCGTAATTTCACTTGTGTGGGCCAAGAAAAGAAGGCCAGGCTATAATTTATATCAGAGCAAATTTCCTCTTTTTATTCAAGATATTTAATGCAATGCAAAATGAAAGCATGATTCCCTTTAGGGATATGTACATAAGGGGGATCCCTAGATAATAATGCTTTTTGGACCTGGAGTTTACCTAATATACAGGTTAGGGAAATTTTTATTCTATTTTATTAGGCTTTTATTCTATTTTATTATGCCATTAAAGGAGAGAATACCAATTTAAGAGTCTTTTACTCCTGCAATTAAAAAAAATTCTAGTTAATGGTTCCAATTTGTTCTGAATTTTGCAGTCTGTGACTGGAAATCCACTTTTGCTTCTTTGCCATTTCAATAGAATAGAAAAAAAGAGGTTTTAGTAAGAAAATATGGATGAATACTTGTTCTTTTCTCGATTTTAGATCGGATTTTTTGGCGGCATAGCCAAGTGGTAAGGCAGGGGACTGCAAATCCTTTATCCCCAGTTCAAATCTGGGTGCCGCCTGATCAATAAAATACTTAGGATTATAGTACTAATCAAACTCAAAAATTTCGTACCCCCGTAAGTTGGGGCAAGAGAATAACTAGGTCTGGCAATACTGGATTTTGAGAATCCATACCATAGTTATATCCTTAAACGAGGCTTTGTTTTGGCGGCAGTGACCCAAACGAAAGGGGGAACTACCAACAGAGATGAGGTAGCGTTTCCTTATTCTTTTATTAATTTGAATTGATTCGGGAATTTAAAACTTCCAAAGGGCCTTAAGTCTTTTTTCAATCTAAGATTGAAGAAGGTACTTTGCGAAGAAATAGCAATATCAATATACTTCGTACATGTTATGCTACCTACATACACTAAAGTAAAGGCTACTGATTCTGTCGAGAATCGGATTGAATAGGCTGATCAAAAATCAATTTCGGAGTTGTGGAGTGGATAAGGTCTCTTCCCTCTTTCATAGAAAGAGAGAAAGTGGGGCAGTAGGGTTTAGGTCAAAAATAAACATGGGTAAAGTAGGTATCCAATTTCTCTCTTTCTATGAAAGAGTATATTTATCATATTTTTACTTAATACTCCCCAATTCTACCAGAAATCCTATAAGATTTTGATAGGAGTAAATTCCTTTAACTGATTCATCCATAGTCTTAGAGCATAATTTTGACTCTGTACCCTTAATTCCACTATGATTATTGATCAATAGTAGAATAATTCCTTCATAGAAATAGGAGACATAATTTACATGGATATAGTAAGTCTCGCTTGGGCTGCTTTAATGGTAGTCTTTACATTTTCTCTTTCGCTAGTAGTATGGGGGAGAAGTGGACTCTAGGGATACTACTAATTAATTCCCCAGTCGAATTGTAGTATCAACTCTTTTCTTTAATTGATCATTTTATTTTGTATTAATCATTTTGGCAAACTTTATTTTTCTCTCCTTCTTTAGTTTTGTTTCACTTTTGTAAAAAACTCTTTTAAGATTAAGAATTTCTACTAGAAGTGACGAGTAAAAATCAAATTCTTTACATAAGAAAATTAGACTTTCTTACACCAAGCTATTCACAACATATCGCACATTTTCCATTTATACTCTTTTCTTATTCTTAGAATTTTTTTTTGTTCTTTTTTTTGAAGGATCTCGCGTGAAGCATCTCGCGTCATTTTTAAGTAAGAAAAATTCGCAGGTTTTTTCACTTTTTTCTTTTATTATAGTCTATTCTCGTATTATTTTTCTCCCTCCCCGTGGATTCTTTCAATGAGGAATTGTCTTCGATTTTTTGAATTTTGACTTGCTTAAAATTAAGTGGATGTAGTGAAAAAAGAAGTTGAATTAGATTACTATTTCAATCTACTAATCTTTTCTATGTAGATTCAAGATAATATAATAGAAAGAATTTAAAGTGTGGTAGAAAAAACTATATCTAGTTCTTTCTACCACACTTTAGGATTCCAACCAGATCCTTTCATTTAAGACTTGGATTTTTATTTTCTTTAATCCTTTTTTCATTTCTTCAATGATTAATTGGAATTCCAATTAATCGTTTTGGCTGACTGTTTTTACATAAATAATAAGTAAAAAAGCAGTAGGAACTAGAATGAACAATGCAGTAGCAATAAATGCGAGAATATTTACTTCCATAACCTCTTTATTTTATTTTGTTTTTCACAATAACTCGGGATGTAATCCCATGGAGAGGGAAAAGGGATCTCCCTGTAAATTCAAGGGGAGGACTTGCATTCTGATAATACTGAATCAATTTAATATTATGAATATAGGATCTATCAAATCAATTCGTGGTTGATAGTGGAATAATATAACATAGGAAGATCCCTTATCCATACTAAGACCAAAATAGGTTTTTTGATTGGATTCGGAACCACTCTATTTTTTATCCTTTTCGACTTTTGCTTTTCTATATATATATATGTATATGTATAGCCAAGAATCTTTCTTATCCAATTTCCCTTCCTTTTTCTTATTTCTTATAGTTATACATACAATTATGTATGTATTATATAACCGACTTTCTGTGGGTCACATAGACATCCAAATAAGCAGTAGAAGTAGAAGTGAGATGGATATTAAATAAAAAAGATCCAATATTTTATTTTAGGAAAAAGAGCGTTTGCTTGATTTTTCTTTTTTCTTTTATTAGATTACTGTCAATATCTGCTTTTTGGGTCTAAAGATGAGAACAGATTCATAAAAAAAGGTCGACATGGAAGCGGTGTGGTTTAACCCCCAAAAAGGAACTAATTATATTAAACGAAATCTCTAACAATAAACGAATACAATTTGTGTATGGATTGTATTCCGGTAAAATACCGGAACTCTATTCCTTAAGATAAGAGTCAAGTCAAATAGGAAGTTAAGATGAGGATGGTATCATCATACCATAAAAATAGAGTAATATCTTAAATTATACTAATCCACGTATGATATGTATGTCTTTCCTTATCAACCAGAAGTAGTTAAAAAAAAAGATTCCTATAAAGCTCTCTTTTTATTGAGATGAGAGCTGCGAAATCAAAAAAGTAAAGTAAGGGGGGTTCTCCATAGATATTTGATCTTGCCTTCTGCCCCCCCTTTTCAGGGAAATTCTTGATTAAAAAAGGAAAGATGAATTTTTCCATTCATGGAACCCTAATTCGGGACTGACGGGGCTCGAACCCGCAGCTTCCGCCTTGACAGGGCGGTGCTCTAACCAATTGAACTACAATCCCTGCGGGGTGTATGGCATACCTATTCTTAAATAGAACCCTAAGAAGATTCGTCTGTCGTACTCTAAGAAATAGATGAATCATATACTACTACACCCACATAGGATATGTGGGTATAGTGAGAGTGGCATAACTAGTACGCCGCGATTTTTTATCCCTAAAAACAACCGATAATCAACCTTTCAATCAGAAAACTGTTTTCTTTGTAAGAAAAGAATCGGAGAGATACGGCTTAGAAAGAAATTTTCCTCTTCTTTTCTCTTTATCCTTTATTTCTTTAGTTCATATTCACGAAACCCTAGATTTTTGGGCCGAGCTGGATTTGAACCAGCGTAGACATATCGTCAACGAATTTACAGTCCGTCCCCATTAACCGCTCGGGCATCGACCCAGGAAGAATTTATTCTAGGATTTTTGATAATCTATGATTAACCTCTTTTTATAATACTCCCTACCCCCAGGGGAAGTCGAATCCCCGCTGCCTCCTTGAAAGAGAGATGTCCTGGACCACTAGACGATAGGGGCATCAGTAGACGATAGTGCTATAATGATAGTATGAGCAGTTTTTTGCAATTGTCAATATACTTGACTCGAATAGTATAAATAGATCAAAGCAAAGAGTCTTTCCTACTTTTCTATTATGCTTTCATAGGATTTTTTTTTTTAGTTGATAGTTAGGTTAATTCACGGATTATCCCCTGTTTTTTAGGGAAATTCCTTTTAGTTTTAAAGGATATAGAATAAGAATAGATTAATAAAAGGATTCTAGATTAGTTCAGTACAGATATTGATTTGATTGTTCTAATAGAAAAAAGAGTCCTATTTCATTTATTTTTTGCAATTTAAACTCTGTGCTTCGTTTAGTGTTCAGACCAAAAATATGGGCATCTCATACTAAACGAAGTCATAAAATTCAATAAAAAACAGAGACATTTTCAAAAAAAAAAGAAAATAAAGTGAATGAATTTAGTAGAAAAGTACTGTATCGGATTCGATCAGATGACCTCGGTCTTGCCTTGGCATTACTCTACCAATAAGGGAAAAGCCCTTTATCGGATTTGAACCGATGACTTATGCCTTACCATGGCATTACTCTACCACTGAGTTAAAAGGGCTTTTTATTCAAAAATTAGCCACTTTCAGTTACCTTTATAGATCTACTGTACTGCATAATGTACATAATATCTACATATATATCTATAATATGTAGATATTTTTTTATCTATATTGAGATAGAGAAGTTTATTCATGGTGAGGTTCAAAAAGGCCAAAAGGGCAATAAGAACTGCTGTTAAAAAAATGGTAGACTTTGTTTTTTTTTATCTTTAGCCTAGTAACTTCTCACGTGCTCAGAATGTTCTGAAGAATTAGGGCTTTTTTCTTCTATTGGCTGATATTATGATGAGAACTTTCTCCATTTATGTTTTATTTCCCTTAATTCTAATTGGGGATATAAAGGAATTAGCCCTCCTCATATACCCCTATGGCTGGGTATTCTATTAATTTTCAGTGATATACTTCTTATCTGTTTTGGTTTGGTGCGAGATTGAAACAATTTTTCACAGGCATTCCTTGGAAAAACCTTCGAGTTCAAAACTTTTCAATTTTGCAGTTTTGGACGGATTTGTTGCAGGAATTTCCAACGGGTACCCTTTGGAAATAGTACTTGAATATTATTCGAAGGGTGTATTTTGAACAAACTATATTGGAGTTTTATCAAGAATTTTATTCTAAAAAGCGGGTAGTCGAATTTGTACTGCAGAGTATAAAAATTATTCTACAGCACAAAAAAGAAAAGGAAGAAAGGGATTGATAGGTACTGTCACCTATATCTCTTAGTGTATATTGTAGGAATAATCAAACTATAGAATACAAAGAATACGATCCTAATCGAAATGCATACATTTGGTTCATACCCTAGTGGCATGGTAAGAAGAGATTTCTTTTACAGACTAGAGAGGGGCCATCTAAATCCTAAATTAAAGGCCTGCGATTGAAGTACCAACTACTCACTTTTCTCCGTAGGTGGGATTAGCTTCCTCCTCGAATGGCTACCCTTGACAAAGGGTAGTGTTGGTATCATAATTTACATGTAGCGGGTATAGTTTAGTGGTAAAAGTGTGATTCGTTCTATTAATAACTGAATTTGAAATGATATACTTAAGGCATCCTTAAGTTTTTTTATATTCATATTCCGATGAAAACTTTAGTTCTTATAAAGGGTTTAATCCTTTTCCTCTCAATAGCATATTGAGGAAGAATATACATTCTCGCGATTAGTATCCAAAGACTAATTAAATTTGCATGCAAAATACAAATTGGATTATGAGTACAGAGGCGCGAAGCATAATTTTGCATTGGATTAAGTCTTCCAATTGAATAAATATGAGTAAAGGATCTATGGATGAAGATACAAAAAAGTTTATTTCCAATCGTAACTAAATCTTCTTTTAGTTAAAAAAGAAATGGAAGCCCAATAGCTAAAAAACGATAGTTTTGGTTTACTAGAACCATCAGGATATTGTTTCAGCTCGGTGGAAACCCAATTCTTTTCCTCAGGATCTCTTGAATGAAATTAGGGAACGAAGTAAGTAGATTAGATAGATATTTAGGAGAATTTCTATCTCCTACTCTATAGGGATCATCTAGAAAGCGGAGAGCTTTGGTTCCATTCAGACAGAAAAGCTAACATAGATGTTAAGTGGTGAGAATATCCATAAAGGAGCCGAATGAAATCAAAATTTCATGTTCGGTTTTGAATTAGAGACGTTCAAAATAATCAACCAACGTCGACTATAACCCCTAGCCTTCCAAGCTAACGATGCGGGTTCGATTCCCGCTACCCGCTCCATTCTGTATAAAAAGACTATTCTATTTGTCTAGACATGGTAGAGACTTGTATTCAACCTTTTTCGTCCACGAGTTTTTGGCCCTACAGAGCGGAGTAGAGCAGTTTGGTAGCTCACGAGGCTCATAACCTTGAGGTCACGGGTTCGATTCCCGTCTCCGCACTTAGCAGTCCATATAAATAAATGGACTATTCTATTTGTATAGATACTATTCTATTTGTATAGATATGGTAGAGGGCTATATCCAACCCTTTTTTTATTCAGCAGGCAGAAAATCAAAAAGAAATAAAAGAAAGGCACAGTCTATTCCCCTTTAAAAGCAATTTTCTCTTGTTTGTCTTGGTGA